GGTATACTTTTTACTACTGATTATGATTATGAAAAATTGGAAGAGAAAATAGATACATTTGATCAAAATTCATTATCAACAGAAAAAAAAAATGATTTATTTCCGTTTTCAAAAATGGAATTCAAAATCCAACAAGGAAGAATTGTCTTCGAAGATCAAATCAATATTTGCAAATTCATCTTCATCCAAAATGTCAATCCAGAGTCTAAAAGACTAAAAGAAATAAGTAAAAAAGTAAAAAGATGGTCCCTAAATAGACTAAGAGATAAGAAGAAATCCGACCTGTTCCTAAATATTTAATGCCCTCTCCACCAAAGAAACTTATAAGGCCAAAAGCGTTTGGAATTCCATCAATTCCTCGTCGATCAAAAAAATGAGTTAGTTCAGCAAATCTTCTTAGACCCCCAGCCAAAGATATTCGATAAAAAAAATCTATGTAACCACGATTATATGACCAATCATAAATGAGATTAATTATTTTTTCCCAGAGAGCTGTAGTATTATTATTAATATTACCACCTTTAACAAATGAATTTTGTAAGTTGAAATTTGTGAAAGATGAATAAATGGGCTTATATGAAAAAAACGCTATAAATATACCAAAAAAGGATAGACTGACCGAAAAAATTCCATTTATAAAAAATTCATACCAATCTATAAAATTATTTTGATTCGGATGTAAAAGGTTTATAGACGGATTCAACAAATTTGATAATAGATCATAATCAATTCCACTTTGATTATAAGGAATTCCTATAATTCCAACAAGACAAGTAAATAGTACTAATATAGACATGGAAAATAGCATAGTACTGTCCGATTCGGGGGGATAAAAAAACGTATTTTGAATTCCAAAACAAGCAATACTAATAAAAGGGCGGATCATTTTTTTTCCATTATCAAAAATTCGATAGGTTGTATTGAAAAAAAAGAAAATCCACTTTTCATTATTATTTATTGATAATAATAAAGAAAACTTGTTTTTTTGAATTTCTTTTCCCCATGGAGATATTGAATAGCAGGAACCACTTTTTTGACCACTATAATTCTTAAAATGAACGTTTAAATGTCCCTCAAAAGTCAGTAAATAGATTCGAAACATATAAAATGCGGTTAATCCTGCTGTGAAACAAGCTATAATTGCAAAAACCGGAGAATACAACCAACTATCGTTAAGAATTTGGTCTTTGGACCAAAAACAAGCGAGAGGTGGAATACCACAAAGAGAAAGCGTACCTATTAAAAAAGCAGTTTTTGTAATTGGTACATGCTTTTTCAACCCTCCCATAAGAACCATATTCTGACTTTTATCGGGAGAATATCCAACAATAGCTTCCATTGAATGAATAATAGATCCGGATCCTAAAAACAATAATGCTTTCGAATAAGCATGAGTAATCAAATGAAATAAAGCCGCCTGATACGATCCCATTCCTAAAGCTAACATCATATAACCCAGTTGGGACATCGTAGAATACGCCAAACTTCTTTTAATATCTTTTTGAGCAAGGGATAAAGTAGCTCCGAATAGTAGTGTTACTATACCTATCAAAGAAATCAAATTCATTATATGAGGTATAATTATAAAAAGAGGAAGGAGGCGAGCTACAAGAAAAATACCTGCTGCGACCATAGTAGCGGCATGTATAAGAGCCGAAATAGGAGTGGGACCTTCCATGGCATCAGGTAACCATACGTGAAGGGGGAATTGAGAAGACTTGGCAACTGCACCTGTCAATAAAAGCAAGGCACACAAAGTAAGAAATACAAAATTTACCTCATTATTATAAACTAATTTATTTACTATTTCGAATAAATCTCTAAATTCGAAACTACCCGTTATAGCATAAAGTCCCAAAATCCCTAATAATAAACCAAAATCGCCTACACGATTCGTTACAAAGGCTTTTTGACAAGCATTCGCCGCAATAGGTCGTGTGAACCAAAAACCTATTAATAGATAAGAACACATTCCAACTAATTCCCAAAAAATATAAATTTGTATCAAATTCCCACTAGTAACTAATCCCAACATGGAGGTAGTGAAAAAACTCATATAAGAAAAAAATCTCAAATATCCATGATCATGATACATATAATTGTCACTATAAAAAAGAACCAGAATTCCAACCGTACTAATTAATATTACCATAATCGAAGCAAGCGAATCTATTAAGTAACCGAAGTCTAAAGAAAAATCATTATTAATTGTCCAAGACCATACATATTGATAGATAGAACTTTTATTTATTTGCTGAATAGATAGATAGACCGAAAGGAGCATAACTACATTTAGTAGAAAGATATTAGGAAAGGACCACATACGTCGAAGATTTTTTGTTGCCATTGGAAAAACGATAAGTCCAACTCCTATTAACATAGTAATGGGAAGTGGAATGAGAGGTATAATCCATGAATAGGGATATGTAGAGTCCATAAAAAAACCTTTTATCTTTTATTCTTATTTTATTCTAAATTATTCTTTCTCAACTCCTTCGAATATTCAGAGGAAGAAGGAAGTTAGAATAAATAGGATCAGGCTAATAGTGCAATCGAAAATGAAATAAAAATAAAAAATTAACTAAAAATACTAATACTATTTTTTCTTTATATTAATTTCTCTATTCTATAGAAATTAATATAAATATAGAAATTAATATATATTTATATATATATATATATCTATTTTTTTTATATATTTATATATCTATTTTTTTTTGAATTTTCTATATATCTTTTATGTATTTTCTATTTTTAAAAATTGACTTTTATATAATTATATAATTTACTAGAATTTTAGTAAAAATTTTACTAAAAAAAAATAATAAACTTTTATTACTATAAATAACTAACTATAAATATAAATAACTAACTATAAATAGTTATCTCTAATAACTTATCTAACTTATTTAGATTTAGTTAGATAAGTTATAACGAAGACCTTTCTACTTACTAAAGATATAAAACAATTCAATTACCATTAGGTATTACGATAATTTTTTCTATCCGTAGACGACAAATTGATAATTCCATACAACAAATATACACAGAGTATTTTATACATTCTTTTTGTTTTCCATTAATATTAATATAAATAATATAAAACACATGGAATTTTTTTAGAATTGTCGAAAGGACTATTAGAATATCCGACATTTTTCTTTCGATACCTACCATGGATCAAAATCAATGAGCAAGGATTCCTTTTTTCACCTTTGATTCTATTTTAATACGGATATAAATATAAAGCACGACAAAAATAAACATAGATATATAAAAACTTCGTTATTTCTCTTTTGTGTCTTGTCAGATATTTAGTTGGATTGAATGGAATCAAGATTACAAAACAATTTCAAAATAAATGAAATTGTTTGAACAATAAATGTCTTTCACATTCAACTAGATAAAAAAAGAATTTTTTCAAATTTATTTTTTCATGGCAGTTCCAAAAAAACGTACTTCTATATCAAAAAAACATATTCGTAAGAATATTTGGAAAATAAAAGCCTATTTTACAGCATTGAAGGCTTTTTCATTAGCGAAATCTATTTCTACGGATAATTCAAAAAGTTTTTTTGTGCAACAATCCAATAATCAAACTTATAATAAATAATAAAAAAATGGTATTTTTTTTATTGTAGTCTTTCCCGATGGGGATTCTTATTTTCCCCATCAAGCTACTTGAATTTCGAATAGCCATTTTAATAATTGAATTAATTAATAATTGAATTACTAAATAAGAATTGAATTATGGTAATATTTTGGAATGTTTCAATATGGAGTAAAACGAAAGGAATTTTTTGTCATTAATTTAATTAACTTTTTGAATTTCAATCTCGACAACTAAATAAAAAAAGCTTATTATTATTTCGCGTACGCCGCTATGGTGAAATCGGTAGACACGCTGCTCTTAGGAAGCAGTGCTAGAGCATCTCGGTTCGAGTCCGAGTGGCGGCAGGCTATCTTCGAAAAGAAAGACAATAAGTTCTATATATAATAAATGCAATTCCAGATTGGATTCCGTATCATTTTCTATACTTTTTTTATTTGAGAATTTTTATGATATTTTCCACCTTAGAACATATATTAACTCATATATCATTTTCGATCGTTTCAATTGTAATTACAATTTTTTTGATAATTTTATCCGTTGATGAAATCGTAGGACTATATTATTCGTCAGAAAAGGGCATTATAGCTACTTTTTTCTGTATAACGGGATTATTAATCACTCGTTGGATTTATTCGGGGCATTTCCCATTAAGTGATTTATATGAATCATTCATTTTTCTTTCATGGAGTTTCTCCCTTATTTGTATCGTTCCATATTTTAAAAAACATACCAATTATTTAAGCGCAATAATCTCGCCAAGTACAATTTTTCTACACGGCTTTACCACTTCAGGTCTTTTAACCGAAATACATCAATCTGTAATATTAGTACCCGCGCTTCAATCCCAGTGGTTAATGATGCACGTAAGTATGATGATATTGGGCTATGCAGCTCTTTTATGCGGATCATTATTATCAGTAGCTCTTTTAGTCATTTCATTTTCATTTCAAAAGATTTTTCAAAATTTCGTAAACGAGTCATTTTCATTTAACAAGATCCAATATATGGATGAAAAGCGGAATGTTTTAATAAACAACTTCTCTTGTTCTGCGAGAAATTATTACAGAGCTCAACTAATTCAACAATTAGATCAGTGGAGTTATCGTATTATTAGTCTAGGGTTTATCTTTTTAAACATCGGGATACTTTCAGGATCAGTATGGGCTAATGAGGCATGGGGATCATATTGGAATTGGGACCCAAAAGAAACTTGGTCATTTATTACTTGGATTATATTTGCAATTTATTTACATACTCGAACAAATAAAAAAAAGTTCAAAAGTCTAAATTGCGCGATTGTGGCTTCTATGGGCTTTCTTATAATTTGGATATGCTATTTTTGGGTCAATTTATTAGGAATAGGGTTACATAGTTATGGTTCCTTTAATTTTCATTAACATGAAATCAAATTGAAAAAGATTCCTACAAATAGAAACAGAAAACATTTTCAAAAAAATGATAATAAAATCAAAATTTTAAATACTAAATTATTAAATATTAAGTTAAAGAATATAAGAAAAAAAAACTCCATACTTCAGGGAAGATGTCGAGAACCATTTGAATCACTACACTAATTGATTCAAAGGGTTCTCACAAAAATAAATCCATCTAGGCAAAATTTCAAGTCATTTTGACTTTAGTTAATTTTTATTTTTCATTGTAAAATTGCAAAACGAAAAAGAAAGAATAGGATTCTTAATTTTTTCTTGTTTTATTCATGAAAACGATCGATAAAAATATGTAGATATAATAGCTTCGACCTTCTCAACTGAGAGTGAGAGAATGAAATCCGGATAAATACCAATACCTATTATTGGGAGAAGAATAGAGATTAAAATAAATAATTCTCTCGGCCCAGAATCAAAAAAATAAGAGTTTTGCACATTCAAAATCTTGTATCCATAGAACATTTGACGTAACATCGATAATAAATAAATAGGAGTTAATATCATTCCAATTGCCATTAGAAGAGTAATTAGTATTTTTGGAATTAAAAAATATTGTTGGCTGATAATTATTCCAAAAAAGACTATCAATTCGGCAACAAAACCACTCATGCCGGGTAATGCAAGGGAAGCCATTGATAAGATACTGAACAGTGTGAATATTTTTGGAAGGAAAATCGCCATTCCACCCATGTTGTCGAGATAAACAAGACGTATTCTATCATACGTCATTCCTGCCAAGAAAAAAAGAGCAGCACCAATAAATCCGTGAGAAATCATTTGTAAAAGGGCTCCATTGAGCCCCGTATCGGTTATCGCTCCAATTCCGATAATTATGAACCCCATATGAGATACGGAGGAATAGGCTATTCTTTTTTTTAAATTACGTTGACCGGGAGATGTTGAAGCTGCATAGATTATTTGTATTGCACCTACTATAATCAACCAGGGAGAAAATATAGAATGAGCATGGGGGAATAATTGCATATTGATCCGAACCAAACCATATGCTCCCATTTTTAATAAAATTCCAGCTAGAAGCATACAAGTACTGTAATGTGCCTCCCCGTGGGTGTCTGGTAACCATGTATGTAAGGGTATGATCGGTAATTTGACTGCAAAAGCAATAAAAAATCCAGTATAAAATAGTAATTCTAGTGCTACAGGATACGATTGGTTAGCTAATATTTCAAAATTTAATGTTGGTTCATTCGAACCATATAAGCCAATACCAAAAACGCCTATTAATAGAAAAATAGACCCCCCCGCAGTGTATAAAATGAATTTTGTAGCTGAATACAGACGTTTCTGTCCTCCCCATATCAATAGAAGTAAATAAACGGGAATTAATTCGAACTCCCACATGAGAAAAAAAAGTAAAAGATCGTGAGAAGAAAATGATCCTATTTGACCGCTGTACATTGCTAACATCAGGAAATGGAACAATCGGGAATCCCGAGTAACCGGCCAGGCTGCTAAAGTAGCTAAAGTGGTTATAAATCCCGTCAGTAAAATGGTTCCTATAGAAAGCCCATCTATTCCCAATCTCCAGTTAAAATCAAAAAAATTAATCCATTTATAATCCTCTGCTAGTTGATTTAATGGATCGGTCAATTGGAAATGATAACAGAATGTATAGGTCGTTAAAAGGAGTTCAAAAATAGAAATGGATAGGGTATACCACCTTATTACCTTATTTCCTCTATGAGGTATAAAGAAAATTAAAGAACCCGCTAATATTGGTAAACCTACAATTATTGTTAACCAAGGAAAATAATTCGTGGTAAAGACAAGATAGAATTAGACCCCAAAACCCGTTCTTTTTCGAGAACGGGTTTTTTTGTCGATAAAAAAAATCAATTGTATTTAAAAAAAATTGAAAATTCAGTTTGTTTAAAGTAGTTTTTTCTGAAACTTATTATATTAATAAGCTAGACCCATGCTTCGAGTTGTTTCATGCCATAAATAAACCCTCACGCTCAAAAAATCCGTTGGGCAAGCGGATTCACATCTCTTACAACCAACACAGTCCTCCGTTCGTGGAGCAGAAGCAATTTGCTTAGCCTTACATCCATCCCAAGGGATCATTTCTAATACATCGGTTGGGCAGGCTCGGACACACTGAGTACATCCTATACATGTATCATAAATCTTTACTGAATGCGACATTGGATCTCTCATTTTTTGAATATCATAAATCTTCGATTTAGTAAACTTATATATAAATCATATATTTATATACCAGATGAATCAATGATTTTATCATTATTTTAATAATCAATCGAATTATGGATCGCGACTCCTGGGTTGGCTAAGATACTTTGATTTCTTACATTTTTACATTTTGTATTAAATAATTGATGAATATTCGAATTTTTAAAATAAATGAAATTAGTAGTACTTATTTATTCAATAAATTCGATTGATTGATACGAGTTGATTTTCTATTACGATAAATTGATGAAACAATAGCTAACCCAATAGCCGCTTCGGCTGCGGCAATAGCTATAACAAAAATAGAGAAAATATCTCCTTGTAATTGTCGACTATCGAACAAATCCGAAAATGTTACGAAATTTATATTAACTGCATTCAGGATAAGTTCCAAACACATAAGAGCCCTAACCATATTTCGACTCGTGATCAATCCATAGATACCAATCGAAAATAAATAGGCACTCAAAACAAGTGCATGTTCGAGTATCATTGATCAGCTCCTTATCAATTTTGAATCATTTCGCCATGAACAATAAACCAAGGCTTTCGCTTAACTATAATAGAACAAGTAGAAAAAAAAAAGAATATATTCTTTTTTTTTTGTAAGATAGAAAAAGAAAAAGATCGATATTGAAATAGAATTCAAAAATTAAAGCTAAATGGATTTGATAAGAGCGAGAAAATTTCAATTTCGATTGTTCTTAATAGTTAGAAAGATTTTTCATTGACGGGCAACAACAATTGCACCTATCAAAGCAACTAAAAGAATTATTGAAATGAGTTCAAATGGAAGAAAAAAATCCGTTGATAAATGAATTCCAATTTGTTGACTATTCCCTATCAAATCTTGTTCGATAATTTGGTTTAATTTTGTCGTCCAAACAATTCCGTACCAAGACGTATCGAGAATCGTGGTAATTATGGCGATGAAAATACTTGTACAAACCAACGAAGTAATCCCATTCCCAACAGTCCAAAGATCGAAATCTTTATAATATTCTGAACCATTCATGAACATGACAGCAAATAAAATTAAAACGTTTATAGCTCCGACATAAATAAGGAGCTGTGCAGCCGCTACAAAATGAGAGTTTGATAAAATATAAAATAACGATATGCAAACAAGAACCAATCCCAATGCAAAAGCCGAATAAATTGGATTGGGAAGTAATACCACTCCTATACCTCCTAATAGAAGACCTGATCCCAGAAAAACTAAAAGAAAATCATGTATTGGTCCAGGCAAATCCATTCTATATACAAGATAAAAAAATTGAAATGTTTTTCATGATTTTATTGACCTGACCAGGAAATTTTTTCTTTTTTTATGATATGCTCCTAATTAAATTCAATTAAAATGGAATGGTGTTTCTAATGGATTTGAATTCCGTCTAGGTCCAATTACTATACCAATATCTTGTTCCCCCTTACGCCAAACCAAGTACAAAAGTTAGCTGGAAACTATTTCTAAATAAATAGAGAGATTATTAAATTCGATTTTCAATCCAAATTGATTTGCACTTCTCACTAACTAATCAACAATTAATTGCAATTTCGAGTTCTAGTGAGCAAAAAAAAATAAGGAACGATTCCTTTCAATTAGATAAAATTGAACCTGACTATACATTACTATAGTAATTAGTAATTACTCTTTAATCAGTCTTTAATCATGAAATGCATTTTTTATTTGAGGATAATTCAAAATTGTTCGAATTGTATAATCGTTAATTACTGACATGGGTAACCGACCTAATGCGATTTGATTATAATTCAATTCGTGACGATCATAAGCAGAAAGCTCATATTCTTCAGTCATTGATAAACAATTTGTTGGACAATACTCAACGCAATTTCCACAAAATATACAAATTCCGAAATCAATACTGTAATTAAGCAAGCGTTTTTTTCGCATACCGGTTTCCAATTTCCAATCAACAACGGGTAGATCTATAGGACATACACGAACACATACTTCACAAGCTATGCATTTATCAAATTCAAAATGGATTCGTCCGCGGAAACGCTCCGATGTAATTAACTTTTCATAAGGATATTGAATAGTTACAGGTAAACGATTTGCATGGGATAAGGTAATGATGAATCCTTGACCAATGTACCTTGCCGCCCGTATTGCTTGTTGGCCATAATTTATGAACCCAGTTACCATCGGTAACATATTGTAAAGGTCTATAAATAATCTTATGTTTGTTTCTTTCTCTTGTTTGATGAGAAGTGAGAAATATAGAATATCATATTCTTTTTTCGTTTAGAGTGAAAGGAGTTGAGAAGAGGTTGTTAATAATAAATTACCAAGAGAAATGGGTAAAAGAAATTTCCATCCAAGATTTAATAGTTGGTCCATTCTTAATCTCGGTAGAGTCCATCTTGTTGTGATAGAAATGAACACGAACAAATAAGTTTTAGCTAAAGTAATAAAAATACCAATTGTCATTCTAAAGACCCTACCTACTTTATTTATTTCAACTCGATCAGAAAAAAATACGGACGGAATAAAGATATTCCAACCACCCAAGTACAGAATTGTTACAAATAACGACGAAACTAATAGATTGAGATAGGAAGCAACATAAAATAATCCAAATTTGATACCCGAATATTCGGTTTGATAACCTGCTACTAATTCTTCCTCTGCTTCGGGTAAATCAAAAGGCAATCTCTCACATTCTGCTAGGGAAGAAATTAGAAAAATGATAAACCCTATAGGTTGACGCCACAAATTCCATCCTAAAAACCCATATTTGGATTGCGCCTCAACTATATCAACTGTACTTGAACTATTAGATAATAATAGTCGGTGGGAACATCACTGTTCCCATCGCTAGTCCAGAACCGTACATGAGATTTTCACCTCATACGGCTCCTTGACGGCCATCAAGAAATCTAAGGACCGGGTTGATATTTTTTATCGTGATAGATTTTATTTGGGGTCAAAATATAGATAGAATCAACACCCGCCGGAAGGTCAAAAATTAGACCGATGGAATTCTGTATGCCAGAATGATATAGATATAATAACTCAAAAAGCACTTATGAATTAATCTCGTCTTTTAATAATTTGAATTTTTCTTTGTTGAGTAATAACTTATTAATAAAATACTCTTTCTATGAATATCAATAGCCATCTTTTTTTGATTATTATGAAAAAAAATCAGAGATTAGATGAGTGTCTTAATAATGCAGGCTATTTAGTGATCTCTATGAATTTTCGTTCCTATTCTTCTTTCAAAGAGGGAGTTCAAAACAAGAAAAGATTATTTCGTTTCGGATAGTCGTTTTTTAATCTGTGAGTAGGAGCATACTCTGGATTGCAATCGTAAGGAGTACTGCTTGATTATTTCTACAAATTGAAAGCCCTAATTATTGTTCTTTTTATGTTATCCAAAGATTTTCGTTTTGAAAATTGACATAAAAATTTCTATTACTAATCTTTTATGTATTTTTGTGTTCCTAACCATCCACTTATTTTTGTCGAACCCTCCGTTCTAGTAATACATATAAAGAATAGTGAAAACTATATACGGTTGATCTTTTGAGCCCGCTTCAAGCCAGGATGACTAATCACTAATCAACCAATCCATGGGGTAAAGGGTAAAAAGTCTTGCTTATATTAAATTGACTTTATTTTTCGTTCTTGTACTTAGGAGATGAGACTCAATCTTGTTACTGCTAATTTAGAAGCTGTTTTTTTTTTCACTCATATAACTATCTGATTTAGTTAATTTAACCTGAATGATGAATAAAAAAGTGAAGATACCTATTCAACTTCTTTACTTACAAAAAAGAATTAAAGAAAAGGTTATAACGACACGCACGTAGAGATATTGATAACACACAAAGAGTCAACGGTATTTCATAACTAATCGATTGAGCAGCGGCTCGTAGACCACCTAAAAAGGAATATTTGTTGTTTGATCCATATCCTGACATAAGAAGTCCAATCGGAACAATACTTGAAAAGGCAATCCATAAAAAAACACCGATATTGAGATCGGATAAAACAAGTTGATAGCTAAAAGGAATTACTGAATAACTTACGAAAATGGATATAACTGCTATGGATGGTCCGATAATGAATAAACGACCATCTCCTCTAGACGGAAGAAGGTTTTCTTTGAAAATAAGTTTTGTTCCATCTGCTAACGCTTGAAGAATTCCCAACGGACCGGCGTATTCCGGTCCAATACGTTGTTGTATTCCGGCGGATATTTCTCTTTCTAACCACACAATTACAAGTACACCTATTGTGATTCCCAATACAAGAATCAAAATAGGTAAAAGCATCCCTAGGATCCCATAGATCTCTTTTAAAGATTCTAATCTAGAAAAAGAGTGGATATCTTGTACTTCTCTTGTATCAATTATCATTTCAACGATCAACTTCTCCCATAATGATATCTATGCTACCTAGTATTGTCATAATATCCGCCAATTTCATTCTTTTAACTAACTGAGGAAAAATTTGCAAATTGATAAAACCGGGGGGACGAATTTTCCATCTCCAAGGAAAACCACTCTGATCCCCTATTAAATAAATTCCCAATTCCCCTTTTGGGGCTTCAACTCTTACATAAAGCTCTTGCTTCGGTAATTCAAAAGTAGGAGAGGTTTTTTTACTAATGAAGCGATAGTCAAAATCATTCCATTCTGGATCCCGTTCTCTATCAAAGCAACGTATTTCTAAATTCTCATAAGGACCGCCTGGAATTCCTTCGAGGGCCTGTTGAACAATTTTGATAGATTCCTTCATTTCACTGATTCGGACTAAATAACGCGCTAATGAATCTCCTTCTTTTTGCCAATTGATTTCCCAATCGAATTCGTCATAACATTCATAATGATCGACTTTACGAAGATCCCATTGAATTCCACAAGCTCGTAACATCGGTCCGGATAAACCCCAATTTATTGCTTCTTCTGCACCAATAATACCTACACCCTCAACTCGTTCTAAAAAAATGGGATTTCGCGTAATAAGTTTTTGGTATTCAGAAACAGCGGTTAAAAAATAATCACAGAAATCCAAACATTTATCTATCCAGCCATAAGGGAGATCGGCCCCTACTCCTCCGATACGAAAATAATTGTGCATCATTCTCATACCGGTGGCAGCTTCAAATAGATCATATACTAATTCTCTTTCTCTGAAAATATAGAAAAAGGGAGTCTGTGCACCAATATCTGCCATAAAGGGGCCAAGCCATAACAGATGAGAAGCTATACGACTCAATTCTAACATAATCACTCTGATATAACTGGCTCTTTTAGGTACTTGAATATTCACCATCTGCTCGGGTCCATTTACGGTTATTGCTTCTGTAAACATAGTAGCTAAATAATCCCAACGTGTTACATAAGGCAAATATTGTATAACTGTTCGGTTTTCGGCAATTTTTTCCATCCCTCTGTGCAGATAACCCAATATTGGCTCACAATCAATAACATCTTCGCCATCTAGAGTAAGAATAAGACGAAGAACACCATGCATTGATGGGTGATGAGGTCCCATATTGACTATCATATGTTCTTTTCTTTTAGTTGTTCCATTCATAGTTTATTCCTCGATTCATTCTTTTATGAACTGCTTAAAACAAAAAGAAGTTCGTCTAAATTCTAGATAAAAAAAAATTCAATAAAAAAAAATAAACAATTTTCATTGTTTTTTTAAATGAAAAAATTAACGCGTTTTTGATTCCCGAATATCCAGTTGATTCATTAATTCTTTATAAGAAACTCTTTTTTTATTTGACAAATAAGACAACAACCGTTGTCGTTTTCCTAAGATTTTCCGTAGACCCCGCTGCGATAAATAGTCTTTTCTGTGAAATTCCAAATGTGAAGTAAGCCTTTTTATTTTATTGGTGAAATGAAAGACTTGAAATTCAATAGATCCCCGATTTTCTTCTTCTGAAATAACCGAAATAACTTTCTTTTTTACCATAAGATAAAACCTACTCTTTTTTCCTTTTTAAAATTCAAAAATCCATTTAACCGATCAGTAAAAATAATCCTATTCATTTTCTCATTTTAATTAAGTATAAGTAAAAAAAAAAATAGATATTTATACAGATAAAAGAGAACATCTTTTTGACCTATTCCTATTTGATCTAATCGAATATCTAATTATTTATATAATGGATATGGATACATGCATTGATTTATCGTATTGGAATGGAAATGTAAGACAAGGAATGTGTACAACCCCCGGTTTCATATAATAAATACAGACCTGAAAGATATATATGAGATGAGAAATGCATCATTCACGAATTTTCAACGGGGGATCCATATATACATATATATCCTTAACAGACTAAAACGGCTTCCATTATTGGTATCAAACCAATATCGATTCATACAAGATAAATCCTCTAATCGGTAAGTAGGCCAAAGAAAGGATTTGAATTGAATTAGTTCAATTTTATCCCTATAAAAATTTTGACTTTTATCCAAAACTTGATCATAGTTTTTTACGTTATTGCAAAATACTGAATTGTTCGAAATAAGATTTCTATTCCTAGAATTGAAACAAATTCGAATTATTAATTCCCTACGCCATTTAGTGGAAAAAATACGTTCAGGAATAACTAAACCATAATCTCGATTTTCAGTTATTCTTTGATTTGAATGTTTTACAATATAATTAGTGTAATTGTTTCGATCAATATAGTGTTTTTCTCGGTAACTTTGATTAAGTTGGTACTCACTCTTATGAACCAATGAAACATTTAGAGTTTGATACATCAAAAATTGACCGTCGTTTTTTATAGACAAACGCACGGGTTCGATAATTAATATTCTTTTTTTCATCAATTCTCTAAGAGTAAAATCTTTTTGAATCATCAGAATATCTAGACTTGTTTCTCCACCTTGTATAGAGGATATAGCAATTTCTTTTGGATTTACCAATCTAAGCAAGAGACAATATACTTTAATATTATTTGTTATTTTTTGATTTAAAAAATTATTCCATCTCAATTGAAAACGTAAATACCTTTTTAAGACAAAATCAAGTTCTGCTTCCGTGTTGCTCTTATATTGTTTTCTCTTTTGACGTTTTTTCCTATCTGAGCCTGCAGAATCTTCTTCAATATCTTTTTCTTGAGTTGAGAAAATTGATTCAAGAGTTTCTTTAGTTTGTATATTTAATTCAACATTGTTTTTACCTAGGGATTCTTTTTTGTCTTGATTCTTATTTTCTAATTTAATAGATTTAGATTTATTTTCATTGGATAATTTGGATAATTTTAAGGGATTCTCTTTTTGATTTTTAGTAATGTTTTTATTTTCACTAACAGTTTCATTTAAATTGAAAAGAAGTTCTTTGGCCGGGATTATCCATGGGGTCATTTTATATGTATTATAAAGAAGCACAAATTCGCCAAAGAACCAAAGTTTTAGATTCGAAATCGAACGCCTTAGTATTTCTTCATTCATTCCCATCCAATCAAAAAGGCTTTTTTTTTTTTTTGAAATCTTGATTTTCTGATCTTTATCAATTTGAAGATAAACAAGGTCTTTTTTATCAATTTTACCAACTATTGGATAATTATTGACTTTAGTGTTAGTATTTGTATTATTATTGAAGTTGATATTGGTATCGATAGCGATCCAGGAATGAATATCCCCTTTCTTTCTAAAGCACAAATAGATAATTTTCCAATCAAAATATTTTTGATCTGGAAATTTATCTAGAGTCATATTTTTGTTCTGTCCGAAATAATTATATATATAATTATATATAGGGATAATACGCTCTGACATATCAACTAAGGGACTTTTCTTTATGTTGTATATATTGGAATTAGAACAACTTTCTTGCGAATTATTTATCCATAATGGTGATACAGAAATATATGAATCCTTTCTATCGTCATAATTAATGGATTGATATGAGAAAAGTGCATATTTATAGTATTTTTGAAAATTAATAGTATATTTTTCATTGGAGAAGGAATTCGATTCAAAATGAATTAATTTTTTATAAAAAATGAATTGTTCTTTTTCATCTGAATGACTTTTTTGAAAATCTTTATTTTCAGTCATAATAGATCTTTGATTTACTCTGTTTCGCCATTTGTGTGGTACTAATCGATACCATTGAATCCGTGATAATTCATATTGATAATACTTACTTAAAGAGTTTTTCCATTCAACAATTGTGTAATTAAAAAAATTTTTATGCCCTAATTCCAAATGAAGTATTCCTTCTGTCTCGAAATAATTCTTTATTTCTTTCTTAAGAAAAAGAGATGTTTCCTTATATTGAAGAAGATCTCTATAAATTTGAGTTTTATATATTTGGTAAAATACATACGCTTGTGAAAAGTAGGATAAGTTGCTCAAATTTTTTGAATTCTTTTTAGTAATATCAAAAAACCATTTTTTGAGAGTCCAAATAATGTGAATAGCACTTGTTTTATTCATTTTTTCTTTATTTATTTCATTATTGGAAATAAATTTATCAAATTCGTTTTTTGATAATTCAAAAAGTTGTGTAGTGATTCTCGGATTATTCTTATGAATGATACATAAAAATACTTTTATGTATATCTTTTGAATAATCAAATTGATTCTCAAATAGGATTTTCGTATTAATCGTACATTTCTTTTTTGGAATTTCTTCAAACTTTTTCTTATTGATACTAATAATTTATTGAGAGAATTTGTTTTATTACAATTACTATTTCTGTCATTAGTTATAAACTCGTTATTATTGTCTTTTTGATTTTGTATTTTTTTTATCCGATTCATGATTGTGTTTGTTCTATCAGCCAGATCTGTTTCGGTAAATGAAAAATCTTTCAAATCCATAGATTGAATGGGAATGGTAAGGGATGATTCAGAAATCATTTGATTAGGAATTCTCCTATCTTTTTCTTTTTTAGTTTCATTTAATTCAGATATTTGTTTAAATCCAACTAAAAAATTTTGTTTTTTTTTTGAAAGTTCTTTTATCATTCCTTTAATAAATAGAATATTTTTCAGAAGCCATTTGTGTCTTTCTTTTGAAAGGTTTATGCCTCGAAATAAATTTTTTTTTTTTTTTAAAAAAATTCGTATCACAAAAAAAGACTTTTTTTTCCATTTTCGAATTTTTTTTTTCATTTCTTTGAAAATGGGGTTAAAAAACGACAGTCGTTTTCGGGGAGAACCAAAAGGAAGGTCAGTTTCCATTCCCCAAACTGTTAAAAAACAAAAATCATTTTTTTTTTTTCGTGGATCTTTTTGAAGAGATTGTACCTTAGATTTGTGCCAAGGTTTAAAGAAAAAGGGAAATAGTATTTTTATTTGAATACCATTTATTAACCAGTTTTTTGGAAATTCGGTTTCTGATAATGGAACACCATTATAGGTGCATTTAATATGCATTTCTTTCTTCCAATCCTTAAAGTCCTCGGACCATTCTGGAAATTGAAATACTAGTATACGGACTGTATTTTTAACTATTATCAATGATAGTAATAGAATATATTTTCTAAGAAAAGATTGGATTACTAATAATGATCCTCTTATTATTTGAGCAAATAGAATGTTATCCCATGCTTCCGCTATTTCTATTCGTACTTTTTCTTGTCTTTTGTATTCTTCTTTTTTTTCTTTCTCCTTTTCTTTTGCCTTTTCTTGTGTATAATCTAGAATTCTTAATTCTAATTGTGTTGCTTTTTTCCATTTTTTAAAAATGAATTTTTGTATTTGTATTTGGGAGATGTCAAAAGACAAAAGGGGGTTGTCTATTCTCTCCAAAAAAATAGGGGAATGCAAATTTGCTTGAAAAAACGACCCAATGTTTGTCTTACGTCTTTGGGCACGCATGGAACCTTTGATGATGTCTCTACGGAAATCGGATTGTTGGGAATACCGTATCAAAGCCACTTCGTCTCTTTCATCCGGATTATTATTGCTTTTTTTATTAATATCATTGTTTTCTTTGTTATCATTCAAGATAACTACACGTTTGGCTTTTCTTGAACGAATCTCATGATCCTCGGCTACAGTTTCTTCATTTTCGCCCTCTTGTTGTTCCAAATCATCGATTAATTTGGAGGACCATCTTTTTACTTTTTTACTTATTTCTTTTAGTCTTTTAGACTCTGGATTGACATTTTGGATGAAGATGAATTTGCAAATATTGATTTGATCTTCGAAGACAATTCTTCCTTGTTGGATTTTGAATTCCATTTTTGAAAACGGAAATAAATCATTT